TACTAACTTAAAGCCCCAATTTGAATTCCTTTTTAGGTAGAGAAATATCCTGTTGAATAATTTACAGAATTTCCATTACTAATGAATCCTTTGTGTATCTTGGTCTTCCTAACCATCCACTCATTTTTGTTAACCTTCCATTATGGGAATCCACCTATGTTACTAGATAGTAAAAGTTCCATAAGTTGATCTTTTGAACCCGCTTCAAGCCATGATGACTAATCAACCAATCTTGGGGTAAACAGTCTCGACTGCTTATATTTACTTTCATTTCATTCTTGTACATAGGAAATGAGATTCAATCCAACTAACTGCAAATTAAAAAAGCTGTTTTATCTCACTCATATAACTATCTGGTTTAGTTCATCAACCCAAAATCCAAATGTTGAATAAAAAAGAATATATAAATCATTTCACTTTCTTAATCATTTCACTTTCTTAATCATTTCACTTTCTTAATCATTTCACTTTCTTACTAGAACTTATTAGAAAGAAAAGAAATAGGGGAATTTTTCTGTCTCACCGAATCACACGTAGAGATATTGATAATACACATAGAGTTAATGGTATTTCATAACTAATTGATTGAGCAGCAGCTCTTAAACCACCTAAAAAGGAATATTTATTATTTGATCCATATCCCGACATAAGAAGTCCAATGGGAGCAAGACTTGAAACAGCGATCCATAAAAAAACACCAATACTAAGATCGGCTAAAATAAGGCGATAACCAAAAGGAATTACTGAATAACTTAGTAAAATTGATATAACTGCTATGGATGGACCGATATTGAATAAACGAGTATCCCCTCTAGATGGAAAAAGATTCTCTTTGAAAAGCAGTTTTGTACCATCTGCTAGAGCTTGAAGAATTCCTAAGGGGCCGGCGTATTCAGGTCCAATACGTTGTTGTATCCCTGCAGATATTTCTCTTTCTAACCAAACGATTACTAGTACACCTAGTGTGATTCCTAATACAAGAGTCAAAATAGGGATAAGCACCCATATGATCCCATAAACTTCTTTTAAGAATTCCAATCTTGAAAAAGAATGGATAGCTTGTAGTTCTGTTGTATTATAAATTGTCATTTCAACGATCAACTTCTCCCATAATGATATCTATACTACCTAGTATGGTCATAATATCAGCCAATTTCATTCTTTTAACTAACTGAGAAAGAATTTGCAAGTTGATAAAACCCGGTGGGCGAATTTTCCATCTCCAAGGAAAAACACTCTGATCTCCTATCAGAAAAATTCCCAATTCTCCTTTTGGTGCTTCAACTCTTACATAAAGTTCTTGTTTGGACAATTCAAAAGTTGGAGAAGGTTTTTTACTAATAAATCGATATTCAAAATCATTCCATTCAGTATCTTTTATTCTATCAAAGCGTCGGATTTCTAAATTCTCAAAGGGCCCCCCTGGAATTCTTTCCAGGGCCTGTTGGATAATTTTTATGGATTCTGTCATTTCACTGATTCGTACTAAATAACGAGCTAACGAATCCCCTTCTTTTTGCCATTGAACCTTCCAATCAAATTCGTCGTAACACTCATAATGATCAATTTTACGAAGGTCCCATTGTATTCCGGAAGCTCGTAGCATTGGGCCTGATAAACCCCAATTTAGTGCTTCTTCTGCTCCAATAATGCCTACGCCCTCAACTCGTTCTAAAAAAATGGGATTCCGTGTAATAAGCTTTTGATATTCAACAACCCCTGTTAAAAAATAATCGCAAAAATCCAAACATTTATCTATCCATCCATGAGGTAGATCAGCAGCTATTCCTCCGATACGAAAAAAATTATGCATCATACGCATACCGGTGGCAGCTTCGAATAGGTCATATATGAATTCTCGTTCTCGAAAAATATAGAAGAAAGGGGTCTGTGCCCCAATATCTGCCATAAAAGGGCCAAGCCATAACAAATGGGAAGCTATACGACTCAATTCTAACATAATGGCTCGGATATAGCTAGCCCTTTTAGGTACTTGAATATTGCCTAGTTGTTCGGGTCCATTTACGCTTATTGCTTCTGTGAACATAGTAGCCAAATAATCCCAACGTGTTACATAAGGCAAATATTGTAGAATTGTTCGGTTTTCCGCAATTTTCTCCATTCCTCTGTGTAAATAACCCAATATGGGTTCACAATCAATAACATCTTCACCATCGAGAGTAACGATAAGTCGAAGAACACCATGCATTGATGGGTGATGAGGGCCCATATTGACTATCATGAGGTCTTTTCTTGTAGTTGGTGCAATCATAAATTTTTTACCGAGCCATTCTTCCATGAATTGTTGAAAGTAAAAAGAAGTTAATCCAATTATATCATTCCTCAAATTAATGAGTTTTTGTCTTTTTGTCTCTCGAATATCCAACTGAGTAATTTATTCTTGTAATTCTTAATAATTTACTCTATTTTTTTTTTTTTTTTTGACAAATAAGCCAGTAGTCTTTGACGTTTTCCCAAAATTTGTCGTAAACCTCTCTCAGCTGAATAGTCTGTTTTGTGTAATTTCAAATGTGAAGTAAGTCTCTTTATCTTAGTGATAAAACTCAATACTTGAAATTCAACGGACCCTCTGTTTTCTTTGTTTTCTTTTTGAGAAATAATAGGAATGAATGAATTTCTTATCATAAAAACTGTCCCCTCTTTTTATATTTACAGATATGAATTTTATCAAATCAGTAATAATAATGTCGTTCGTTTGAATGTGATATATAATATATCATAAAATTCGAATCCAAATTTCTTTATCAACTCCTAATTTTTGCAATTCAAACGAATTAATCCAATTTTCAATTGGATTTCGATAGGGAGAGAAAAGGATTGGGACATTTTTGTATTTACAATATTCACAAAAGTGAAGAATTTAGACCTAATGAAGAAATAAAGTTAAGAAGTTGAAATTGTCGTGATTTTCGATAAAAATCGATATGATTCATTTCTAGATTGAATTGATATATTCATTGTCATATATCCTATATATCCTATTCTAGTTCTAGTAGAGGATATATAGGAAATAGGATATATAGGAAAAATAGACTATCAACGAATTTTCAATCGTGGATACAAACGTATCCTTAACATACTGAAACGACTGCCATTATTGGTATCAAACCAATAGCGATTCATACAAGCTAAATCTTCCAATCGATAATTAGGCCAAAGAAAAAACTTCAATTTCATTAATAGATTTTTCTCTCTATCAAGGTCTTGGCTGCTATTCTTCTCGTTGCAAAATACAGGATTTCTATCTACATCATTCCTATTCTTTGAATTCAAACAGTTTAGAATTCTTAATTTTCTACGACGCCTAAATGAGAAAATATTTTCCGGAACAAGCAAATCCAAATGATTTTTGTCTGCATTTCTTCTTATTCTTTCATAATTTCTTGTTAGTCTTTTGTTCCTTCTTTCTCTTTCATCTTCATCATTTGTTGGTATTCTTTCATCATTTCTTGTTATTCTTTCATGTGGTGGAATAGATTCATCAAAATTCGTCTTAGAACCATATCTTTTTTCTCGGTATTTTTGATAAAGTTCGTGCTTATTATTATGAACCAATGAAATACCGATGGTTTGATACATAATAAACTGCCCGTTCTTTTTTCTAAACTGGCGAATGGGTTCGATAATAAACATTCCCTCTTTCTTTTTCAGCAATGCTTCCAAATTTTTAATCTTACGAATCGACGTTCGCAGTAGAGGAAGAGACAGTTCTCCACTGTAAATCGAGGATCGAAGCATGCTTAATGGATCTCTTGCTGTTCCTTTTCTTGGATTTGGATCTTCATCGTCGAATAGTCTATACAGCAAAGAACATACCTCCCAATTTACCTCGATTTTTTCATGTGCATCTGGACCGAAGTCCGGGTGCCAGTTCAATTGAAAATGCAAATAACGTCTTAAGGCTGCCTCCATTTCTTCTTGTCTTTGCCTTTTACTATTAGCTTTTTTACCTTTACCTTTTTTACCTTTTTTCGTGGTCGATTCCGCAGAATCTTTTTTTTTTTCTTCTTTTTTTTCTTCTTTTTTTTCTTCTTCTTTTTTTTCTTTTTTTTCTTCTTCTTTTTTTTCTTCTTCTTTTTTTTCTTTTTCTTTTTTTTCTTCTTCTTTTTTTTCTTTTTTTTCTTTTTCTTTTTTTTCTTCTTCTTTTTTTTCTTCTTTTTTTTCATTCTTTTTGTTATCTGCATTAATTTCATTATTATCTGCATCAATTTCATTATTATTCAAATCTAAAAGAAGTAATTTTCTTGGTATAAGCCAAGGTTTCGTTTTATATACATTATAAAGTAAGAGTAATTCTGGGAAGAAATCAAAACTCATCTTCAATATGGGACGTTTTTCATTCATCCCCATCCAATCCAAAAATCCTTTGGAGGAGTTTGATGGATTCATTTCTGGAATCCTAATAAAATCCAAATTCAAAATTATTTCTTTAGTTTTTTTATCAATTTTATAAATTATTTGAAAATAATTACTAACATAACTATTAGTAAAAATAGTCAAAATCGGAGTCTTTTGCTTCCTATTGTATTTTTGATTCCTATTGACATCGATCGTGATCCAGTTCTCAATATCGCCTTTTTGTGTACCAAAATGGATCATTTTCCAATCAAAATATTTTCTATCGGGAGTTTTTTCCGTATATGGAATATCGTCTGTTCCTATAAAATTATTGATATTGTTCTTGATAGAGATAGAGGTCTCCCCCATTAGATCCATCAACAGATCAAAAAGAGCTGTGCTGGAATTAAAAGAAGGCTTATCAAACGGCGATCTAGAAATTAAGAAGTCCTTTTTATTTTCAGAATTAATAGATTTATATGATAAAAGATCATATTTACAGTATTTTACAAAATTTTCATCTTTTTGATTTAGATTCGAGACTTCACAAATATTTTCTTTTTTGTAATCAATTAATTGATCTTTTTCATATTTTTCATATAAATTCCTTTTGTTGAAATTTTTCCTTTTAACCATACGATGAACTCTATTTCGCCATCGTTGTGGTATTAATCTAGACCATCTGGTCTTAGATAAATCGTATTGATAATGCCCTCTTAACCAGTTTTTCCATTGATTCATTTCCGAACTCGGAAGTCTCTTATTCCTTAGAACTATTCCTTGTGTTTTCAAAGAATCTTTTATTTCAGACCTAAGAAAAAAAGGGATTCCTTGATATTGAAGAACTGATTTGAATTTATCCAAATTACTAACTTGGATTTGTGATAATTTGTAAAATACATATGCTTGTGACAAGTAGGACAAGTCATAAAAAATATGTGAATTTTTCTTACTATTATTAGTATAAATAGTATAAAGGGACTCTTTTATCTTTTTTATAGTATAAATAAAAAGAGTTTGATCTTTTCTATTTATTTCTTGATCTTGAATGGATTTATTTAGAATTTTATTTCTTGATTCAAGAAATAATTTTTTACTCATTCTGCGAATATTAATGATAGAGAAAAAAATACCTGTGTATATTCTTTGAATGAATAATTTCAAATAAACGGGTAATTTACGGATTAATCGATCCTTTATTCTTTGCAATCTTTTAGCATTAGAACTTGTTTTCTTAAGACTCATCTTTTTTTTTTTTTTCTCTTTTCTAATTCTTTCGATTTCATTTCTAGCTTTATTTGCTCTATTAGTAAGATCCTTCATTTTTTTTTCTGAATTTGTCGAACTTGGAGATGAAATTTGATCAGGAATCATCTGATTGCTGGTTATGGGATCTCTTTCTTTTTTAGTTTCACTTGATTCATATACTTCTACCTCTCTTGAAAGTAAAAATTGTTTTGATCGAAATAATAAGAAATTTGGATTTGTTTTTAAGAATTCTATTACTTTTTTGACTTTTACTTCTTTTGAGAGTTCTTGTATTTTTTTCAAATCTTCTCTTATCTTTTTCCACAAAATGATACTTTTGCGAAACCATTTTATTGCAAAAGTTGAAACTTTTCGTGCAACTTTTAGTGCAACTTCTGGAAGGAATTTGGTTTTTCCTTTCACTTTTTGAAAAAGCATTTTTACAAGTTGAAAAATCTTCTTTTTGCAATTTCTCATTTTTCTCTTGAGTTCCCGAAAAATAGGGTTAAAAAAGGACTCAACAATGGCGGGTGGTACTCGGGAACGACCAAAAGGAAGGTAGGTTTCAGTTCCATAAACTGTTAAAAAACAAAAATCCACTTTTTCTACTTCTTCTTCTTTTCGATTTCTATCTTTAGGTACGTGCCAAGGTTTCAGACGGAAAGGAAATAAGATTTTTATCTGAATACCCTCTTCCAACCAATCTTCCGGAAAGTCTGTTTCGGATAATGGAAGACCCTCATAGGTACATCTAACATGTGACTCCTTTTTCCAGTCCTCTAAATCTTCATACCATTCAGGACGTTGAAATAGTAACATACGTCCAATATTTTTCACTATTATCAATGAAGGTATTATAATCTTTCTTCTAATAAAAGACTGAGTTAGTAATAAGCAACCTCTCGCTTCTTGCGCATATTCAATGATTGTCCAGAACTCGGATATCCATAGTCGTTGCCTTCGATCAGTTTCCGTCTCAGTTTTTTCCTTTTTCTCAGTTTTTTCCTTTTTCTTAGTTTTTTTATTTTTCTTAGTTTTTTTATTTTCCTCAGTTTTTTTATTTTCTTCATTTTTTTCGTCTTTCTTTCTGTTTTTTTTTTCTTCTCTATTTGTTTGCTGCTCTTCTCTCTGTTCTAAAATTTGGAATGCTAACCCTTTACTTATTGGCTTTATTAGCAAAATTAGCAAATTTCTAATAATTCTCAAAATTTTTGCAAAGGAATCTTCAATATCAAAAAAGAAATCAAGAAAGAAATCAACAAAATAATTACGTAAGTTTTTTATTCTGTCAAGAAAAAGAGGGGAATGCCCACGTCCTTGAAACGTTTTCCAATTAACTATTTTACGTCTTTGAGCACGTATAGAACCCCAGATTAGGTTTCGGCGATAATCTTCACGTTCTGGAAAGATTATCTTGTCTATATCGCTTGGTTCCTCTGTTTCATCATCATCATCATCATCAGGCTCCTGCTGCTGCTTCTCTTTTGTCAGAACTATTACACGTTTGGCGTCTCTTGAGCGAATTTCATTATAGATTGGTTCCTTTTTTTCCTGTTCTCCATATGCTTGGTCCAACTCGCTGGTTGAATTGTATCTCCATCGAGACGCTTTTTTACGGATTTCTTGTATCGAATCTTCATCAATATTTTCATGAATATTTTCATCATCAGTATCAGTTTCAATTATATTTTCTAAATATTCTAAATATTTTTTACCTTTTTCTTCGTCTATTTTTCCCTCTTCGTCTATTCTTACTTCTTTTTCGTCTGAAAATACAGAAAGAGCCCCCGAAATGAAATTCGATTCTGATTTTTTACCTTTTTCTTCGTCTATTTTTCCCTCTTCGTCTATTCTTACTTCTTTTTCGTCTGAAAATACAGAAAGAGCCCCCGA